GTGCAATTGCAAATGTGAAGTAAGTCTCTGTATCTTATTGGTGAAACTGACTACTTGAAATTCAACAGACCCTCTGTTTTCTTTGTTTTCCTCTTGCGAAATAATTGAAATGAATGAATTTTTTACCATAAAAGAATTTTTCCCTCCCCTTTTGACAGATATGAATTTTATTGATCCGTAAGAATAATGCCAGAAATTTTAATGTAGTATACACAACAATCGGAATTTCTGGCATTATTTTGACTGAGTTTATCAATTAAGCAATTTTGAATTTGATTCGGATAGTGATTCAAAAGGATGGTACATTTTTACACTCACAAAAGCGAATAGTTTTTTAGTACGAAGATTCTGTTGATTTATTTCTAGATCTAATTAATTTTTCATTAACTTAGTATCACAGTATCCTATGATGTAAGACAGGGCAAATGTGCATCTGGTTGCTTGCATATAACATATATGGTACAGAATATATAGGAAATAATGTACCATCACCGAATTTTGAATCGTGGATACATATAGATCCTTAACATACTGAAACGGCTGCCATTATTGGTATCAAACCAATAGCGATTCATACAAGCTAAATCTTCGAATCGAAAATTCGGCCAAAGAAAGAACTTGAGTTTAATTAATTCATTTTTATCTCTATCAAGGTGTTTACTTTCATCCAAAAATTGACCCCAGCTTTTTATGTTGTTCTCCTTGCAAAATACTGGATTTCTATCCACACCATTCCTATTCTTTAAATTGAAATTTAAAGAATTGAGAATTCTCAATTCTCTACGCCGTCTAGACGATAAAATCATTTCAGGAACAAGCAAATCAAAATGATCCTTATCAACATCTTTTTGTTTTCCGTATCTTTGATTAGTTTGTTGCTTACTCTTATGAACTAATGAAATACCTATGGCTTGATACATAAGAAATTCTTCCAGATCTTTTATAGACGAAGTTAATAGGGGTTGGAACTTCATCAAACCAAATTCCGCCCAGCTAAACAGAGTAGACTCCTTCGAATAATGACTGACAATTCTGTCTACCGGCAGATCTCCCATTTTCAAATAGGCTAAAAGCCTTCGTTTACTTTGTAAACGCCCTTTTGTGTTACCCACCATCTGCATTAAGCTCAGCCGCTCGAGCATATCCTCCTCAACTAGCCGCTCGGTGTGGATGCTAAAACCCAAATACTTCTCTTGAAGGTCAACGAAATCTACTAGCCTCGGCGAGTCACTCCGGTATTGTGTTTTTTTTTTACGGAACCCTTTTTCATAATCTTCTCTAATAACTTCTTGGATGTCTTCGATGTCGATGTCTTCGATGTCGATGTCTTCGATGTCGATGTCTTCGATGTTTTGACTAACATTTTCTTTTCCTTTAGTTTCTTTTCCTTTAGTTGCTTTTCCTTTAGTTTCTTTTCCTTTAGTTGCTTTTCCTTTAGTTTCTTTTCCTTTAGTTGCTTTTCCTTTAGTTTCTTTTCTTTGACTAACATTTTCTTTTCCTTGACTAACTTCTTCTTTTCCTTGACTAACTTCTTCTTTTCCTTGACTAACTTCTTCTTTTCCTTGACTAACTTCTTCTTCTTCTTCTTCTTCTTCTTCTTCTTCTTTTCCTTTGAAATTTAAAAGAAGTAACTTCATAGGTCTAAGCCACGGGTTCGTTTGATATGTCCTCTTACGTAGCATAAATTCTGGGAAGAACCAATCTTCCTGATCCTCATTCGAATTCGCTCTGGGTGCCTTTAAGATTTCTTCATTCATTCCCATCCAATTAAAAAAGCTTTTTTTGTCTTCTTTGAGTTCTGGATCTTCTTTGAGTTCTGGATCTTCTTTGAGTTCTGGATCCTTTTCGATTTCTGGATCCAAGAGCATTTTTGGAACGATATCATAAATAAGACCTCTATTCTCATTCTCAATTATTTCAGAATTCTCATTCTCAATTATTTCAGAATTCTCATTCTCAATTATTTCAGAATTCTCATTCTCAATTATTTCAGAATTCTTAGTCTCAATTATTTCAGAATTCTTAGTCTCAATTATTTCAGAATTCTTAGTCTCAATTATTTCAGAATTCTTAGTCTCAATTATTTGAGAATTCTTAGTCTCAATCTTAGTATTTGTATTATGGTTAGGGTCGATCTTTTTCCCGGCCTCCAAATTGACTGGATATTTTTCTAAAAACTTCCAATCAAAGTCCATATATTTTCTTTCAGGTTTTTTCTTTCGCATTTTTTTCAGAGACATATAAACCTTGTCTAGATAATTGTCTAGAGAATTCTTGTCTAGATAAACCTTGTCTAGATAATCCTTGTAATAATCCTCGTAATAATTCGTTTCTAGATAAAGCTGGTCTAGAGAATCCTTGAAATAAACCTTGTCTAGAAAACTCTTGTCTAGATAATCCTGATAATCCTTGTGATAATCCTTGTCTACATAAGTATTGTCTAGATAATTGTGTAGATAAGTACTGTCTCGATAAACCTTGTCTAGAAACTTCTTGTCTAGTATCCAATCCTTGAAATAAGTCTTGAAAACAATCTCCTCTGGTATATCAAATAAGTCGACCTCTTGGCTCTTATTTACTTGTAATGGCAATTTAGAAATAGAGGAGTCCTTCTTAGTTTCAGAAGAAATGTATTTATATGCTAAAAGATCATATTTATAGTTTTTCTTAAACTTAGTTTTTTGATTTCTTACTAATGAATATACTTCAGAATCATCTTGTTTTTTGGAATGAAGTAATGGGTCTTTTTCATATGAATCTCCTTTATTTAAATCGTTATTTTGAGGCGTATGGCGTCGGTTGACTTTATTTCGCCAGGCTTGTGCGCCTACTCGCTCCCAATGAACCTTAGATAAATTGTATTGAGACTGACCTCTTAACCAGTTTTTCCATGGATTCGTTCCAAAATTTCGAAGTTTCTTATGCTTTAATTCGGAATGGAATATTCCCTGTCTTTCAAAAGAATCCTTTATTGCAGTCTTAAGAAAAAAAGACGTTCCGCGATATTGAAGAACAGATCTTAACTTATCACTAACTAGGGTTTGTGATAATTTGTAAAATACATATGCTTGTGACAGGGAAGATAAATTTGGCAAGGAAGCAAATTTCGGAACAATCTGTGACTTCCGCTTAGTTATATTTTTTATAGTCGAACTAAAGGTAATTCTTTTTTGATTTGTTTCAGTATTGGAAATGTCTTTCTCAAAAAATTTTTTTGTTAAATTGATTCTAGGAATCTTAATGATACATAGAAAGATATCTAGGTATATTTTGTATATTTTTTCAATGAAAATTTTTTGAAAATAATTCCATTTACTTATTAATCGAACATTTCTTCTTTTTACAATTTTCCAAATATTTTTTGCTGATTCTACATTATTATTTTGCTTTTTGTTGTTAGGACTATTATTTAGTCCTGGAGTTACTTTTTTTTTTTCTTTTGTAATTCTTTCTATTTGATTTTTGATTGTGCTTGTTCTATTAATCAGATTTTGGATTTTTTCTTCTGAATTTGTAGAAGCTGTAGATCGAATTTGACTAAATGATTCATTAATTATCTCATTGCTGATTATAGAATCTTTTTCTTTTTGAGTTTCACTCGATTCATCTACTCCTATCCCTTTCAATCTTGTATTTTTTTTGATTATTTTCAAAATTGTGCTTTTTAGAACTAGAACCCTTTCTTTAAGCCGTTTTATGCTTTCTTTAAGCCGTTTTATGCTTTCTTTTGCGTTTCCTAGAACTCTAACAAAATTTTGCTTTATTTTTGGGTTGAAAACGCTTCTTATAAGTCGAAAGGCGCTCCCTTCCAATTTTTCTGCTGCGAATCTTTGACTTTTTTTGCCTAGTTCTTTAAAAATGGGCCCCCAAAAAATGGAAAAGGAACAGTTGGGTCGGGTACCACCCCAAGGATAGTCAGCTAGTCCCCAGACAGACCTTATAAAAGCATAATCGTTGGTTATCCTTTGTCTATCATCCGCTGTGTGCCAAGGTTTCAACTCTAAAGGCCATAAAACTTTGACCTGAAGACCGTAGTCCCACCACTCCTCCGGAAAGTTCCTGATGGATATGACGCCTATAGCAAAACCGTCATCGTTGCATAAAAGATGAGTCTCGTTTTCCCAGTCCTTTCTATCCTCAGCCCACTCGGGCTGCTGCAAAAATAAGATACGACCAATATTTTTAGCTATTATCGCTAAAGGCAATGCAATATATCTTCTCAAATAGGAGTTAAAAATTAATACGATACCTCTTACTCCTAGCCCATAATAAAGCTCATTCCATGCATCTATTCCATCCATCCGGAACAGCTCTTCTTCGGGGTCTAGTTCGATTTTATCTTTTTTGATTCTTTTCAATTTTTTCCGTTCTTTCAATGCTTTGCTTTTTTTTTCGTCTATCTTCCTTTTTGTCTTCCTTTTTGTCTTCCTTTTTGTTTTTGTCTGTTCTTTCTTAGGTCCCTTAAGAGTGAAAAAGTCCCCTTTTTTGATTCCAAACCTATGCATCAAATTTTGCATTTTCAAAACAAGGGGTTTCACTACCCTAAAAGAACTAGACAGTGTACTTTTTAAGAAGCCCAAAAAAAGAGGGGAATGCGGAAACATTTCAATCTGTCTTACAACAACTCCGTTTTTACGCCTTAGGACGCTCGCAACACCTTTGATGTCATCCTGATGCCAAAATTGGTCGCGCACCGCTTTCAAGGAGGTCCTCCACACGTCCTTATTCTCGGTTTTCCACTCGATATTGGTGGTGAGGCTGCCAACGTGAACATGAGCAAGGCTTTTCTCAAAGTCAATACTATAAGGGTCTCCCCCACTCTTGATCAAATCCTTCATAACCTTCTCATTAATCTCTTTAGCAATCTCCGGATCAATGTTATTACTATCTTTAGAAAGATTTTTGATAAGTAAATTTTGAGTATCCTGATTCAAAATAATTTCATATTTGTATTGTGCTGATATAATATCAAAGCACTCATCATCTCCCCGCTGGGTCACAAAGAGTTCGCCCAGGTCGTATACGACCTCGCGGAGTAATACGTATGACCAGCGAGGGACGCGTTGACGGATGTGCGCTCGTCCCGCACTTTCTCCCACTTTATAAGTCCTTAGTTGCTGTAGCTTTTTTAGTTTTCGCTGGTTCCAATCAATGCTTCCCCCCCCTTTTTCCCAAGGCTTAGAAAAAAATTTTGCCAAAGGATTATAATATAATTTTCCTTCTGCTCTTAGTTTTAGTGTTTTACTTTTGAGTATCGCGAAGATTCTCTCTTCATATTTTGGGGACTCGAAAATGAAACCTGGCAAAAGGGTCTCATGAATTTGATTTAGAGCAAGGATTTGCTTAAGTTGAGATTCTGTAGGTTCATCGTCGATTCTTTCACGAGATTCTGTAGTTCCATCGTCGATTCTTTCACGAGATTCTGTAGGTTCAGCGTCGATTCTTTCACGAGATTCTGTAGTTCCATCGTCGATTCTTTCACGAGATTCTGTAGGTTCAGCGTCGATTCTTTCACGAGATTTTGTAGTTCCATCGTCGATTCTTTCACGAGATTTTGTAATTCCATTTTTTTTTCTTCCACGAGATTGCATTTCATTCTTTTTTCTTCGACGAGATTGCATTGCATTCTGGACTTTTTCACGAGATTGCATTTCATTCTTTTTTCTTCCACGAGATTTACGAGATTGAATTACATTGTAGACTTTTTCACGAAATTCACCCAATTGAAGAAGTGCCCTTTCGTCGCGTAGACGTGCTTCTTCGCGTAGACGTGCTTCTTCGCGTAGACGTGCTTCTTCGCGTAGACGTGCCTTTTCTTCCCTTTTCTCCTGTTCTTTGCTTTTCGGTGCCTTTTCTTCGCTTTTCTCCTTTTCTTCGCTTTTCTCCTTTTCTTCGCTTTTCTCCTTTTCTTCGCTTTTCTCCTTTTCTTCGCTTTTTTCCTTTTCTTCGCTTTTTTCCTTTTCTTCGCTTTTCTCCTTTTCTTCGCTTTTTTCCTTTTCTTCGCTTTTCTCCTTTTCTTCGGGATCCTCGATTACTTTGCTAAATTTTTTGATTCTTCCACGAGAGGGCCCATTCAACAAAGGATCATACCTTTTTGGTAGGCAGAGGCAGGTTTCGTTCATTTTCTCAATACAAACCCGAGTCCTTTTGTCGAGTATATCTAGAAAAAGAAATCCCGTGTCTAGAGCCTCAATTCTCTTTATAAACTCGTTATTTAAGTTGTTTTGTCTTTGTTTGTTCTTATCAAGCCAATCTTTGTCTAGTTTATCAAAGGAGAGTCTTTCTACTGTGGACGAAGATATCATCCCTTTCGTCAGTTCCTTAAAACTAGAAAAACTAGGAGGATCTGTAAAAGATATTCTTTTTTTTCCATCACTTCGGCATGTATCAAAAAAATATTGTGAAGCTTCCTTTCTTACAGCCCCAAAAAAGTGTTGATTGCTTATGTATCGTACTGGACGAGTCCATTGAAACTGAAAAAAATCGGACGCTAAAATGCTTTCCACCACTATGGGGTCTTTTTGATCTTTTTCTTCATCCAGATCCATTCCCCAACGCTGGGGAGGAATTTCTTCTTTGAATAGCACTTTTTTTCGTGCAATCTCCTCTTTCTTTTCCTCTTCCTTTTCCTCTTCCTTTTCCTCTTCCTCGTCCTCCCAGTAAGTGTCAGCTTCTCGGCCTTGTCTGGCTAACCAATTTGGTTGCAGTTGTGGGGCTTGGACGCTTGTCAGTGGATGTGGAAAAATGAATAAAGGTATTCTGCCTAAATAGTAGGCACAGGTAACAAATAAGAAAATATTCACGAACCGACCCGTGTTTCTCCTCAAGTTTATTAACAGCAAGTACTGAATTTCTGACACAACCCACTGAAAGGTTCGCATAAGGAATTCAAATTCTTCCCCAAGGGACCTAACAAGGTACTGATAAATCTTCTTTTTGTATTTATTCAATTCTGACTTAATGTACTTATTCAATTCTGCCACACGGTACTGAAAGTGTGAAAAACGGACCTGAAATTTTGCCCCAAGGTACTTATAAATGTACTTATCCAATGCTGACACAAGTTCCTTCTTAGATCTACTCAAAAGATAGATCCGTATCCAGTCGAATAATCTTTTCGTCAATAAAAGGAAACAAATGTGACCAATTAACCAACCAACAAAACTACTTGTTACAAATAACATCTTGTTGTTGCATCGAAACATATAAACGTTGACTAATCTGGCTAACGTTGAATTTGGTAAAAGGATCTGGTTGGCTAATTGAAAAATGAAAGTATTCAGGAAAATGAGGAAATTGCTTCTGGTACTGGTAGTGATAGTATAGTCCCAATTGTCGGCTGCGAAATAAAGCAAAAGATACGGTAGAAATAGTACAGTTAGTATATGAGGTGTCCACAATAGTCGATGCAGAGGCCTATTATAGATCGACATGAACCTCACGAGCTGGCCCATAATCAAACCAGTTATTGCTGCTGCCTTCTGCTCGGGTTCTTCAACG